AAAAAATTAAAACCTCGCGCTAGAGGACGCAGTTATCCTATAAAGAGACCTACATGTCATATAGTAATTGTAGTAAAGGATATATCTTTAAGTGAATTTATAGAGAGAGACTATCTCGCACGGTAAAAAAACCTACATGTAAAAAGAAATATACAGATATAATATATCACAATATGTATAGTAGTGAGGGAGTATGGGACAAAAAATAAATCCACTTGGTTTCAGACTTGGCACAACCCAGAGTCATGATTCCCTTTGGTTTGCACAACCAAAAAATTATTCTAAAGGTTTACAAGAAGATCAAAAAATCCGAAATTCTATCCAGAATTATGTACAAAAAAATATGAGAATATCCTCGGGTGTCGAGGGAATTGCGCGTATAGAGATTCAAAAAAGAATCGACCTGATACAAGTCATAATTTATATGGGATTCCAAAAATTTTTAATAGAAAGTAGACCACGCGGAATCGAAGAATTACAGATGAATTTAGACAAAGAATTTAATTGGGTAAACCGAAAACTTAACATTGCTATCAGAAGAATTGCAAAACCTTATGGAAACTCCACCATTCTTGGAGAATTTATAGCTGGACAATTGAAAAATAGAGTTTCATTTCGGAAAGCAATGAAAAAAGCTATTGAATTAACTGAACAAACCGATACAAAAGGAATTCAAGTACAAATCAGGGGGCGTATAGATGGAAAAGAAATTGCACGCATCGAGTGGATCAGAGAAGGTAGAGTTCCCCTACAAACCATTCGCGCTAAAATAGATTATTGTTGTTATACAGTTCGAACTATCTATGGGGTATTAGGCATCAAAATTTGGATATTTATAGACAATGACTAACAAATATTGACTTTTCTTTTGTTTCTATCCATGAATTAAACAAAAAAGAATAAATGAGTATTAGTATTTTTTGTTCAATCAAAAATGAAATAAAGAATTCTATAGGATTAAATAAAAATTTGATTGACCATTTTAGTTTATTGCTATGCTTAGTGTGTGACTCGTTGGGTTTTTTAGGGGTAAGATTAAAAAAAGGGACCCCATAGAGCTAAAAACCAACTCATCGCTTCGGATTATCTGGGTCTAAAAAGGCAGTCAAGATATGATATATTGAGCATATCATTGTAACAACTGAAATCTATTTTGGATAAACAAAAAAATCAATAGGAAGTCGAAGTTGTGAAGCAAAAATATAGAAAAAAGATGTGGATAAATGGACGGGTGAGAGAAAGAGATAAAAAATATCAACGATATAGAATTCCAATATGTAAGGTCTATGAGTCATCTCATAAAAGGCAATGTAATAACGCATCAATACTGATTCATTCATAATTTAATTCATAATTAAATGAATCTCTTCATAGAAAAAAACCAAGAGACTCGAGCCAATAAAGACTGAGAAGATTGACTCAAAAAGAAATTTCATTAAGATAAGAGCTCCATTGTAAAATTGAGACCTAGCCATTAAGCAAAAAGTGATGGGAACGATGAAACCTGTGAATGTAAAAGATTCTATAAAAAAAAAAAAAATGATAATGATTCATTGGCCGGGATGGCGGAAGAAACTGAGAACCAATTCATCTATTCTGAGAAGTCATGAGCTAACCCTACAACTGAAATAAAGAATATTCGCCCGCAAAAACCTTTTTTAGATTGAAAAATTTTCAATATGAAAAAAGTAAAAAAAAAAAAATGAAAGATTCAATAGAAGGTTATATATATATTAAAGTAAGAATATTTTCATTATCAATAATTAAATCAATAATAATAATTAAGAGAAATAAAAAAAAAAAAAGACTATTCTAAAAAACATATATGTTTAATATGTAGAAGTAGAATTAAATATCTAAACAGGATATACAACTTACTATTGGATTATATCAAATCTCAAAGAATCCCGCGATTCAAATGATTATCTATTATTAATTAAATACATATATCTTAATTCAAATTAACTATTTTGAATCCTATAATTCGCGAGGAGCTGGATGAGAAGAAACTCTCATGTCCAGTTCTGTAGTAGAGATGGAATTTAGAAACAACCATCAACTATAACCCTAAAAGAACTAGATTCCGTAAACAACATAGAGGACGAATGAAGGGAATAGCTTTTCGAGGTAATCGTATTTGTTTTGGTAAATATGGTCTTCAGGCACTTGAACCCGCTTGGATCACATCTAGACAAATAGAAGCAGGTCGACGAGGAATGACCCGAAATGCACGTCGTGGTGGAAAAATATGGGTACGCATATTTCCAGACAAACCAGTTACAATAAGACCGGCAGAAACACGTATGGGTTCGGGGAAAGGATCCCCCGAATATTGGGTTGCTGTTGTTAAACCGGGTCGAATACTTTATGAAATGGGCGGAGTATCAGAAAATATAGCTAGAAAGGCTATTTCAATAGCGGCGTCAAAAATATCTATACGAACTCAATTTATTATTTTGGGAGGATAAGGGTGTAAAACCAAAGGAAATCGGTCTTGGAA